TTTTGTAACATTTTCTGATTTTTTTGATAGTCGCCAATTAAAAGGAAATATTTTTTCAATTTTTGTTATAGCTATTGCAGCCGCTGAAGCAGCTATTGGGCCAGCTATTGTTTCCGCAATTTATCGTAACAGAAAATCAACTCGTATCAATCAATCAAATTTGTTGAATAAGTAGTATTGTATTATGTATTAATAAGCAGTATTAATCATATAAATTATAATATTTATATAGTCGAATTAACATGGATGGTACATAACGTATTGATCGTGTTTACAAAAAATGCAATAAATCAAAGGATCTTGGACCTCTCGCATGAGCCGATCCGGGAGCAGATTAATTATAAAAATTCTGGTAAATCATTGATTCATCTGGTGTCTAAATACTAAATATATGTATAATTCATTTACAAGTTTACTAGATCGAAAACTTATGATGTTCAAAAATTTATATATCCAATGTCACATTCAGTAAAGATTTATGATACGTGTATAGGGTGTACTCAATGTGTCCGAGCCTGCCCCACAGATGTATTAGAAATGATACCTTGGGACGGATGTAAAGCTAAACAAATTGCTTCTGCTCCAAGAACAGAAGACTGTGTTGGTTGTAAGAGATGTGAATCCGCCTGTCCAACGGATTACTTGAGTGTTCGAGTTTATTTATGGCATGAAACAACTCGAAGCATGGGCCTAGCTTATTGATTCCTTTCACAAATCCCACCTGAATACATTCATTTTTTTTACCGACAAAAATCCCCCTGCTCGAAAAAATAAAATAAAAAAATAGAATATCTTTTTTCGAGCACGGATTTTTCTGGTCCAAGTGTATCTTGTTTTTACTACGAATTATTTTCCTTGGTTAACAATATTGGTAGTTTTGCCAATATTCGCGGGTTCTTTAATTTTCTTTCTCCCTCATAGAGGAAATAAGGTAATAAGAGGGTATACTATATTTATATGCGCTCTGGAACTCCTTCTAATAACTTATGCCTTCTATTATCATTTCCAATTGGACGATCGATTAATGCAACTGACGGAGGATTATAAATGGATCAATCTTTTTGATTTTTACTGGAGATTGGGAATAGATGGACTTTCTATAGGACCTATTTTGCTGACAGGATTTATCACCACTTTAGCTACTTTAGCGGCTCGGCCGGTTACTCGAGATTCCCGATTATTCCATTTCCTGATGTTAGCAATGTATAGCGGCCAAATAGGATCATTTTCTTCTCGAGACCTTTTACTCTTTTTCATCATGTGGGAGTTAGAATTAATTCCCGTTTATCTACTTCTATCCGTGTGGGGGGGAAAGAAACGTTTGTATTCAGCCACAAAGTTTATTTTGTACACTGCGGGAAGTTCCGTTTTTTTATTAATAGGAGTTCTGGGTATCGGTTTATATGGTTCCAATGAACCAACATTAAATTTTGAAACATCAGCTAATCAATCTTATCCAGTAGCACTGGAAATAATATTCTATATTGGATTTCTTATTGCTTTTGCTGTCAAATCACCAATTATACCTTTACATACATGGTTACCAGACACCCATGGAGAGGCACATTACAGTACTTGTATGCTTCTAGCCGGAATTTTATTAAAAATGGGAGCGTATGGATTGGTTCGGATTAATATGGAATTATTGCCCCGCGCTCATTCTCTATTTGCTCCCTGGTTGATTATAGTAGGCACAATTCAAATAATCTATGCAGCTTCAGCATCTCCCGGTCAACGTAATTTAAAAAAAAGAATAGCCTATTCCTCCATATCTCATATGGGTTTCATAATTATAGGAATTGGCTCTATAAGTGATATGGGCCTCAATGGAGCCATTTTACAAATAATCTCTCATGGCTTTATTGGCGCTGCACTTTTTTTCTTGGCGGGAACGAGTTTTGATAGAATACGTCTTGTTTATCTCGACGAAATGGGCGGAATGGCGATCCCGGTTCCAAAAATATTCACGACTTTCAGTATCTTATCGATGGCTTCCCTTGCATTACCGGGGATGAGTGGTTTTGTTGCAGAATTAATAGTATTTTTGGGACTAATTACCAGCCAAAAATTTTTTTTAATAACAAAAATACTAATTACATTTGTAATGGCAATTGGAATGATATTAACTCCTATTTATTCATTATCTATGTTACGCCAAATGTTCTATGGATACAAGTTTTTTAATGCTCCAAACTCTTCTTTTTTTGATTCTGGACCGCGAGAGTTATTTGTTTCGATCTCTATCCTTTTACCTGTAATAGGTATTGGTATTTATCCGGATTTCGTTTTCTCACTATCAGTTGACAAGGTCGAAGATATTATATCTATCTATTTTTATAGATAATTTTCATGAATAAAATAAAAAATCAAACAGCAATCCTATACTAATAATATACTATAAATACTATAATAATCTATAATAATAAATAATATTAGGATGTTTTAAAAAATTCGTTGTACAATTAAAAAAAACAATAAAATAATAATTTTCTTCTCTTAAGTTTAACTTAAGTTAAAAATAAAAAAATGAATTAGACTTTTAACCAGATTTGTTTGGCCTTTGTAAGAACCTTTTGAATCAAAGTAGTGATTCAAAAGGTTCTCGAAGGCTTACACAATGTTTTCTTATATATATGCTGTCCCATGTTTGCTTGTGTTCGTTAGGTCCTTTCTTCAGTTAGACGTTAGTGTAAATGAACCATAACTATGTAGCCCTATTCCTAATAGATTGACCCCAAAATAGCATATCCAAATTATAAGAAATCCCATCGAGGCTACAATTGCGGAATTTACACCTTCAAAATTTTTATTTGTTCGAATATGTAAATAAATCGCGAATATGGTCCAAGTAATAAATGCCCAAGTTTCCTTCGGATCCCAATTCCAATATGAGCCCCATGCCTCATTTGCCCATACTGCTCCCGAAAGAATACCTATGGTTAAAAAGATAAACCCTATACCAATAATACGATAACTCCAATGATCCAATTGTTGAATCAATTGAGATCTATAATAATTCCTAGAAGAGATCAAAGAAATGTTCCATAAAACGTTGTTTCTTTCATTCATGTATTGGATAGCATCAAATGAAAATGAATCATTATTCTTTTTCTCAAAAGCCCTTATGACTTTTCGAAATGTAATGACTATAAGAGCTACTGATAATAATGATCCACATAAAAGAGCTGCATAACCCAATACCATCATACTTACGTGCATCATTAACCAATGAGATTGTAGAGCGGGTACTAATATTACGGATTGATGTGTTTCAGTTAAAAAACCAGAAGTAGCAAAGCCTTGGGTAAAAATAATACTTGGCGCGGTTATTGCGCTTAAATGGTTTATATTTTTTTTGAAATACGGAACCATACAAATAATGGACAAACTCCACGAAAGAAAAATTAATGATTCGTATAAATCACTTAAGGGTAAATGTCTCGAATAAATCCAACGAGTAACTAATAATCCTGTTATACAGACAAAAGTAGTTTTTATGCCCTTTTCTGATGAATCATATAGTCCTGCGCTTTCATTAATTAATAAGATTATCAAACGAATTGAAATTACAATTGAAACAACCGAAAAGGATATATGAGTTAATATATGCTCTAAACTTGAAAATATCATAAAAAAAATTTAAAATAAATAAAAAAGGGGGGGGGATTCTCGAAATTATAGGAATGGAAATTGGGAATTGAATTTATTATAGGACTTACTCTTTTATAAGATGCCATGCCGCCACTCGGACTCGAACCGAGATGCTCTAGCACTGCTTCCTAAGAGCAGCGTGTCTACCGATTTCACCATAGCGGCTTGTTCGAAATCATAATAACCTATTCTTATTTAATCGTCTAGGTTAAAGTACTCAATCATTCAATATTTTTTAGTTTTATTTTATAGGAAACATTTAAATTCATGAAGAAAGAAATTGACGAATCAAAAGTTGTTTAAAAAATAGTGATTTAAAACGTATTTCCTATAATAATCCTTATTTTTTATTATTTGATTTAAATCCAAATTCAAATTAATGAGTTGTTGAAACTCATTTTTTTTTAGTTTCAAACTTGTTTTGTAATTTTCTGAACAATCATTTTAAACAATAATTATCAATATATATACTCCTTATCCTTATATATACCTTATATACCTCGTATAAAATATCCATTGATAAAAGCTTCTTGTCCCATTTAGGTGGATATTTTATACGAGNTGAAACTTTATATCTTGTATTTATTCTTTTTTTTGTCAAACAAAAAAGAATATCATTTTAAAAAATTAAGTATTAAGTATACAAAATAAGAATTATTTTACATAACATAATGGCAAAATGAATTCAATTTAATATTTATCCATTCAAAACATTAAGGAATGGGAATCATTACTTTTTTTTTCTTTTTTCTTTTTTTTAGTTTTTAAGTATAATTATTATATTAATTATTATATATAATATATAACTTAAAAAATTAGAAACGAAATTCAAAATGAAACTAGACTTTTTTTAGAGTCAGAGATAGATTCAGATTATTCCATTAACTATTTATTTATTTCTTATTGTACAAAAAACTTTTTGAATTCCCTGTAGAAAGAGATTTCGCTAACGAAAAAGCTTTCAATGCTACCCAATACCCCTCCATTTTCCAAATATTTTTACGAATTCGTTTTTTTGATATAGAAGTGCGTTTTTTTGGAACTGCCATTAAAAAATTATGATAGAGTATTCATTTCTCTAGTTGGATGTGAAAGACATCTATTGTTCAAAACCAATTGTTCTTTACTTACTATCTAATTATCTATTTATAGTCTAAATTAGACTCTCGTCATAAAAAAAGAAAAAATATAAACCAAAGCGGTTGTTCCTTTATATTGTTTATTGTTTATTTTCATCGTGCTATATTTATACATGTAATAAAATACATCAAAAAGTTTAAGAAACCAATCCTTAATTCCCTTTATTTTTTTTTTTTAATTGCTTAATTAGCCAAACTTGAAAAAAGAGTGCACCTAATTAAGATTTTCAAATTCAAATGAGACTTGCAGTTAATGTGTTAAAGTATACATCATTTTTTTCTAAAGAAAAGTCATTTTTTTTTAGTAATTCCTTCAATCAATTCAAAACTGCATTGGTTAATGATTCTGAATAAACGAACTAAAAAAAATAGTTCTTATTTCCTTGAGTTAAGTTATGTATGGACTGTGTCTGTCTTTTATGAATCATATCAAAATAAAATACTCTTTTTGGTGTAATTATTTGTCCTTACTCTCTCCCGAGATTAAAATATTGTTAAAATATTGTATTATGTAAATTGTAATAATAATTGAAATTTTTATTTTTTGTAGCTTCATAAAATCTTACTTAAAAAAAAGAGTAAGTATTTATTTTTCAATAGTAGCTTGGTCATCTCATTTGACCAATTCAAACTTCTTGATTTGAAATATCTTGTTTTGTTTGAAGTATTTGGAAAAGATTTATAATAATTAAGAATATAAAATTTTATTTTAGTTTTATATATCTTAATTTTTTTATTAACTGATTCCTTTCAAAAAAAAATAAGAGCTGGTGAATCAGAAACAGTTAATTAAGAATAAAAGATTTTTATTTATTTATTTTTATGGAATATACATATCAATATTCATGGATCATACCTTTCATTCCAGTTATAATTCCTATGTTAATAGGAGTGGGACTTCTCCTTTTCCCGAAGGCAACAAAAAATCTTCGCCGCATGTGGGCTTTTCCTAGTGTTTTATTGTTAAGTATAGTTATGATTTTTTCAGCCAATCTGCCTATTCAGCAAATAAATAACAGTTATATCTATCAATATGTATGGTCTTGGACCATCAATAATGACTTTTCTTTAGAGTTCACCTACTTGATCGATCCACTTACTTCTATTATGTCAATCTTAATTACTACTGTTGGAATTTTGGTTCTTATTTATAGTGACAATTATATGTCTCATGATCAAGGATATTTGAGATTTTTTGCTTATATGAGTTTTTTCAATACTTCAATGCTGGGATTAGTGACTAGTTCTAATTTGATACAAATTTATATTTTTTGGGAATTAGTTGGAGTCTGTTCTTATCTATTAATAGGTTTTTGGTTTACACGACCGATTGCAGCGAATGCTTGTCAAAAAGCGTTTGTAACTAATCGTGTAGGGGATTTTGGTTTATTATTAGGAATTTTAGGTCTTTATTGGATAACAGGCAGTTTCGAATTTCAGGATTTGTTTGAGATATTCAATAACTTGATTTATAATAATGAAGTTAATTTTTTATTTGTTACTTTGTGTGCCCTCTTATTATTTTCTGGTGCAATTGCTAAATCCGCTCAATTTCCCCTTCAGGTATGGTTACCTGATGCTATGGAAGGACCCACTCCTATTTCAGCTCTTATACATGCTGCTACTATGGTAGCCGCAGGAATTTTTCTTGTAGCTCGGCTTCTTCCTCTTTTTAGAGTTATACCTTACATAATGAATATAATAGCTTTGATAGGTATAATAACATTACTATTAGGAGCTACTTTAGCTCTTGCTCAAAAAGATATTAAGAGAAGTTTAGCCTATTCTACAATGTCTCAATTGGGTTATATGATGTTAGCTCTCGGTATTGGGTCTTATCGAGCTGCTTTATTTCATTTGATTACTCATGCTTATTCGAAAGCATTGTTGTTTTTAGGGTCTGGATCAATCATTCATTCAATGGAAGCAATTGTTGGGTATTCTCCAGATAAAAGTCAGAATATGGTTCTTATGGGTGGTTTAACAAAACATGTGCCGATTACAAAAACTGCTTTTTTTTTAGGTATACTTTCCCTTTGTGGTATTCCACCTCTTGCCTGTTTTTGGTCTAAAGATGAAATTCTTAATGATAGTTGGTTGTATTCACCGATTTTTGCAATAATAGCTTTTTTCACAGCAGGATTAACTGCTTTTTATATGTTTCGGATCTATTTACTTACTTTTGAAGGATATTTAAATGTTCATTTTCAAAATTACAGCGGCAAAACAAACAACTCGTTTTATTCAATATCTCTATGGGGTAAGGATAAGGATATAGAAGGGAAAAAAAGAATTCAAAAAAGATTTCGTTTATTATCTTTATTAACAATGAATAATAATAATGAAAGGATTTCTTTTTTGTTGAAGAAGACGTATCCAATTGATATTAATGTAAGAAAGATGAGGCGGCCCTTTATTACTATTACACATTTTGGTATTAAGAACACTTTTTTGTATCCCCATGAATCGGATACTACTATGCTATTTCCTATGCTTGTATTAGGCATATTTACTTTGTTCGTTGGGGCCATAGGAATTCCTTTCAATCAACAAGGAATGGATTTGGACATATTATCCAAATTGTTAACTCCAGTTATAATACATCAAAATTCAAATAATTCTGTCGATTGGTATGAATTTGTGACAAATGCAAGTTTTTCATTGAGTATAGCTTATCTCGGAATATTTATAGCGTCTTTTTTATATAAGC